CGAAAATAGAAACTAAAATCGTTAATTATCTAGTCAAACAAGATCTCTAAATTACTAATAGATCAGATGCACTCTCAAAGAATCCAACCATTCAATGTAAATACATGTAGATCTTGTTAGTTATTAGTAAATTACTTAATTAATTAAGATTCAAAATCTTTTTTTATTTATTTTGGAATCCCTTTATTCGCGAGGAGCCGGATGAGAAGAAACTCTCACGTCCGGTTCTGAAGTAGAGATGGAATTCAGAACCAACCATCAACTATAACCCCAAAAGAACCAGATTCCGTAAACAACATAGAGGAAGAATGAAGGGAATAGCTTATCGAGGGAATCATATTTGTTTCGGTAAATATGCCCTTCAGGCACTTGAACCCGCTTGGATCACATCTAGACAAATAGAAGCCGGTCGCCGAGCAATGACACGAAATGCACGTCGTGGTGGAAAACTATGGGTACGTATATTTCCAGACAAACCAGTTACACTAAGGCCCGCAGAAACACGTATGGGTTCGGGGAAAGGATCCCCCGAATATTGGGTAGCTGTTGTTAAACCAGGCCGAATACTTTATGAAATGAGTGGAGTAACAGAAAATATAGCTAGAAGGGCTATTTCAATAGCAGCATCCAAAATGCCTATACGGACTCAATTCATTATTTCGGGATAAAGGATAAAAAGTAGAATTAAGAGAAATGAGTTTTGGGTGTGCAAAAAATTGTTTATTTATTTTTTCTTTTTAGACAAATAATATTTCTTTTTTTCTTTGTCCTTTGCATTAAAAGAACAGATTACAAAATAATATGATTCAACCTCAGACCCATTTAAATGTAGCAGATAACAGCGGGGCTCGAGAATTGATGTGTATTCGAATCATAGGAGCTAGCAATCGTCGATATGCTCATATTGGTGACGTTATTGTTGCTGTGATCAAAGAAGCAGTACCAAATATGCCCCTAGAAAAATCAGAAGTGGTCAGGGCTGTAATTGTGCGTACCTGTAAAGAACTCAAACGTGACAACGGCATGATAATCCGATATGATGACAATGCTGCAGTTGTTATTGATCAAGAAGGAAATCCAAAAGGGACTCGAATTTTTGGTGCGATCGCTCGGGAATTAAGACAATTAAATTTTACTAAAATAGTTTCATTAGCTCCCGAGGTATTATAAAATGGGATCGTGATATTTTAATTTTATAGTGGAATAGTTGAAAGAAATAGATTAACAAATTCGATTGTATCTCACGCATATACCTTTAATTATTCAAATTCATAAACAAAAAAAATAAGTAAAAAAAAAAAGAAAAACATGTTGATTATATCAAATTTTGAGTCACCAACAATTTTAGTTCATCATGGGTAGGGACACTATTGCTGAGGTAATAACCTCTATACGAAATGCTGATATGGATAAAAAAAGAGTGGTTCGAATAACAGCTACTAATATTACCGAAAATATTGTCAAAATACTTTTAAGAGAAGGCTTTATCGAAAATGTGAGAAAACATCGAGAAAACAACAAAGATTTCTTGGTTTTAACGCTGCGACATAGAAGGAATAGGAAAAGGCCCTATAGAAATCTTTTAAATTTAAAACGTATCAGTCGACCCGGTCTACGAATCTATTCTAATTATCAACGAATTCCTCGAATTTTAGGCGGGATGGGGATTGTAATTATTTCTACTTCTCGAGGTCTAATGACAGACCGAGAAGCTCGGCTAGAAGGAGTCGGCGGAGAAATTTTGTGTTATATATGGTAATCCTTTTAATATACAAATTAGATACAAAACTGACTATTTGGAATTGTAAAAAAAAAAAAGAAAAGGGGCGAGTTGTCTAATATTGTTCCTCCTTCATTAGTTGATACTTCAAGGGGGCTTTACCTGGAATGAAAGAACAAAAATGGATTCATGAGGGTTTAATTACCGAATCGCTTCCCAATGGTATGTTCCGGGTTCGTTTAGATAATGAAGATCTGATTCTAGGTTATGTTTCAGGAAAGATCCGACGGAGTTTTATACGGATACTGCCGGGAGATAGAGTCAAGGTTGAGGTAAGTCGTTATGATTCAACCAGAGGACGTATAATTTATCGACTCCGCAACAAGGATTCGAAGGATTAAGTGGTTTGAACACCCCCTTTCGTAAGAATACGATTCGAGATGCAAAATCTCAAGAAACTTATTTTCTTCCAAGAAGTAGATTACAATTTTAAATAAGGAATGACAAATATGAAAATAAGAACTTCTGTTCGTAAAATTTGTGAAAAATGTCGACTAATCCGCAGACGGGGACGAATTATAGTAATTTGTTCCAATCCGAGGCATAAACAAAGGCAGGGATAATCACACTCTCTAAAGGAAACGATACATAAATAAGGAATCTGTTTTAACATGAAATGGATATATCCATATATCTCTGACTCATATTTACGAGATGATAAAATATGGCAAAAGCTATACCGAGAATTGGTTCACGTAGGAATGGACGTATTGGGTCACG